TTAACAGGGCCCGTTCAGGAACAAGAAAACGACATTGTGATTTGGATTAGATCTCGATGAAACAATATATCAATAAGAAGTTAATTCAATAAGTTTAGTGACTGCTTTTTTTCTTTTCTATTATTTTTATAGTACAAGAATATTATACGAAAAGGAGTAAAAACCTGTCTTTTTTGAAAAATAGAAGAAAAGTCCTTTCGTTAGAAGTAAGAAAGAACCTTCTACGAATATGAAAAAAGAAAGAGGATTGGAATCTGCACATTGATTTTTTTTCAATTTTTTGTTGAACCGTATGCACCAAAAGGCGCCTGTACGGTTCGTAAGGGATCTAATTTTACCCTAATCAACCGACTTTATCGAGAAAGATTACTTTTTTTAGGACAAGAGGTTGATAGCGAGATCTCGAACCAACTTATTGGTCTTATGGTATATCTCAGTATCGAGAATGATACCAAAGATCTCTATTTGTTTATAAACTCTCCCGGCGGCTGGGTTATCCCTGGAGTGGCTATTTATGATACAATGCAATTTGTGCGACCGGATGTACAGACAATATGCATGGGATTAGCCGCTTCAATGGGATCTTTTATCTTGGCCGGAGGGGAAATTACCAAACGTCTAGCATTCCCTCACGCTTGGCGCCAATGAGGTTTTTATTTGAGAGAAAAAAATAAGACTATGCCTTCGCCATATTAATATTAAGTAATAATAGCATGGCACTTTGAATTCGATATCAAAATAAAACAATTTTTATTGTTTTTTCAAAACATTTGATTATGTATCGAGAGAGTAGTATGAGATAAAAGGGATTTCCTATTTTTTTATATTGGAGATTCCAGTTCAGCGTCACAAACTTTTTTATTTTCACACCGGGGGCTTAGTTGTGTTCTGAAAGAGTTCGAAAATAAAAAACAAGATTTTTTCCTTAATTTTATAAAAAGCAACTTTGGGATTGCTGAAACACAGACAAACCAAATAATATTAAATATATATATAAAGCAACGGAACCATCATAGTATTTTTGAACGCCTACGAAAGGAAGGGTGGTAATTTGATCATTTACCGATCTGGGTCTGATATATCCTATTTTTTTGAAGGTAAAGGTCAATTTTATTATAGAGCCGTATGCAATGCATAAAAGATGCCCGTACGGTTGTGGTTGTTCAATTCTATCTTTATTTTTTTTTTCTTTTTATTCTTTTCTATTCATCATGCAAAATAGAGGAACCCCTTTTTTGTTATACCATCAGGGTAATGATTCATCAACCTGCTAGTTCTTTTTATGAGGCACAAACGGGAGAATTTATCCTGGAAGCGGAAGAGCTGCTAAAACTGCGTGAAACCCTAACAAGGGTTTATGTACAAAGAACGGACAAACCCTTATGGGTTGTCTCGGAAGACATGGAAAGAGATGTTTTTCTGTCAGCAACAGAAGCCCAAGCTTATGGAATTGTTGATCTTGTAGCGGTGGTTGAGTGAAAAAGCCCGGATTTTTTTCGCGCAAATTCTCGATTTCCTATTTTAGATTTTTGCTGAATTTACTACAAAATTAAATAGAAAGTTTCAGCAGGAAAATTCAATAATTAATTAAATAGAAGTATCATCAGGTTAGGATCGATCTAAACCAGCCCATTATTTATATGATATGATTCAACATGCCAACTATTAAACAACTTATTAGAAATACAAGACAGCCAATCAGAAATGTCACAAAATCCCCCGCACTTCGGGGATGCCCTCAGCGTCGAGGAACATGTACTAGGGTGTATGTGCGACTCGTTCAGATCATGAGCTGGGATAAAGATAAAATAAATAAAACCTTTTCTAGTATCAATGATCAGTACCGGGGAATAGGATAGAATAGAAAAAGAAGTCCGTTCAATTCAGTATAAAAAAAATATATCCATTCTATTGTGTATGAAATTTATGGTTTCCATTGGTGCAAATCCAATCACCTCAATTTAAGATGAGAAGCAATTCTCCATTGGTAACAAATGGTTATCCATTAAGCGGAGAAAATCCTACTTAAAAATAAAAACAGAAAACTTAGGCCCCTTTTGCAAGAACGGACTAACAGGGTTAGCTACCCCAGCCAACTTTCATAATTAAATACCGTTACTGTGTAAGTAGATCTAATCGTGAAAGACCTATTACTGGATAATTCATGGGTAGAGCCAAAGAATGTGAACTATACAAGTTACCAATAACATTGATTAAATGAAGTAAAGGCTCCGGTGTATAGAGAAAACCTCACCGTTTAAGAAGTAACCATATAAACGAAGGAAGCCACTATTTCTTTATCCATTTATATTTTTTATTTATTCTATTTTGATACCTAGTAAAATATAATTTCTTATTTCGAAGTGAAATGTCTAGAAAAAATAAAAAGAGTGGTCGGGAAGGTTATAGTAGCCAAAGTCATTGGAATTTTTAGTTTATACATTGGAAAAAAGCTTTGTTATTAATAGACTAGGAAAGGGAAAAAGAATAACTGAAAGAAAGGAAATCTATTAGTTATTCGTCAAAGTTTCATTTATTAAATGACCAGAATTAGACGGGGAAATATAGCTCGGAGACGTAGAACAAAAATTCGTTTATTTGCATCAAGCTTTCGAGGGGCTCATTCAAGACTTACTCGAACAATTACTCAACAGAAAATAAGAGCTTTGGTTTCGTCTCATCGGGATAGGGATAAGCAAAAGAGAAATTTTCGCCGTTTGTGGATCACTCGAATAAACGCAGTAATTCGTGAAATAGGGGTATCCTATAGTTATAGTAGATTAATACATGACCTATATAAGAAACAGGTGCTTCTTAATCGTAAAATACTTGCACAAATAGCTATATCAAATATAAATTGTCTTTATATGATTTCCAATGAGATCATAAAAGAAGTAGATTGGAAAGAATCCACCGGAATAATTTAAACGGAGTTCCCCGGAGAATGAACTCCGGGAGGGTAAAGTCAAAATGAATTAACACACTCAAAAAGAATCTTTATTCTTACCCGATTCTTTTTTTTCTTACAACACGATGATTAAATATGTATTTTTAATATTTTTCGAACAAAACATAAATCTGCGTTTTAGTTCTGATTTTACTTTTTATTCAAGTGACGAAAGAGTAAGCCTATTTATTTCTGGCTCGAAGACCCGCAGTTCTGGTAGTCGACTCGGTTCTTTCAAACTGTTTCTCATTATTAAGAAAAGGTAACAAAGATAAAATACGAGCTTGTTTTATAGCAATAGTAATTAATCGTTGTTGTTTCAAGGTCAATCTATTCACCCGTCTAGATAATATTTTTCCTTGTTCGCTAATAAATCGACTAATTAAACTCATGTTTCTATAATCAATTCGATCCCCCGATTGAATCGGGGGCAAACGCCTACGAAAAGATCGCTTGGATTTAAGAAAAGGTCGCTTGGATTTATCCATGGTTTGTTTAGTTTATTCCTTATCCCGAAAATCCTATTTCGGTCGGATCTAAAATGAATTAGAATAAATAGGATTTGGTTTGTTTATATTTAATTATGTTATATATATCATATTTAACTATGTTCTATATAGAATGTCATTTTTACCCTTCCAAGGAAGGGTTACATACATGTGCTCGATTCGATCTATTTCTTTATCTCCCCATGAATCGTATGTTTGTAACAAAATGGACAGAACTTTCTCAATTCCAATCGATTAGGCGTGTTGTGACGATTCTTTTCAGTAATATATCTGGAAATACCCGTTGATACCTTATTAACACCGTTTCGAACACAACCGGTACATTCCAAAATAACCGTTATTCGGACATCTTTCCCCTTGGCCATGAACCCCCTTTGGATTTTTGATTTACTCAACTCTTCTATTTTCGATCCGAAACGAAGAAGAAGAAAGGAAGGAAAAATAGAAGTTATTAACTTGAAATCTAATTCTAAAAATTTCCCTGCAATCAATATCAATATACTAAAAAAATTTATAAACTTTATTTCAAATCACAGTATTTCATTTACATTTAAGTACCGTGTCTAAGAGTCTTGTCCTAGATCTAGGCCACACCCTGTTTATTCTACCTCCATCCCTAGTTAATTTTTGAATTTAATAATTTATTTAATTCAAACTTGAACCCAAGTCTCGAAGCTGTTGAATACACCCTTTCTTTTTTCTCTTTCCTCCCTTTAAGGAAAAAGGTAAAAAAGAGAAAAAGGGGGCAAAGGATTAGTCACAAATATTTAATTTTATCTCGAATCTTCGTTATTTGGTACCGTATCAATAACTAGAATCAAAAAAAGGGGAATGTCAACGCATCTGGGAAAAAACGATTAATCTCTATCAATAGACCTGCTAAAGACCCGAACCATAGAGTACTTAATACCGGTGCCACGGAAAGATATGTTTTTAGATCTCGCATTGAAAAATCTCCTTCCTTTTTTTATTGGAATCTAAAATGGTAATACATATATGATCAGATGCATATGCAGTTAAGAACCTTGTACACGGAATCCCTAATTCAAATTGAAATATACAACTATCCGGTAAATACAATTTTTCTTAAAACATAAAAAAACGTCCCTTTCGTCCCGAGCATTCCCGAAAACTACTCATTTATTTTTACGACAGGTTCCGTTCCGTATCTCATACGTATATAAGACTTTTCTTTTACTATTATTATATGTTAAATGGGACCAAAAAGACGAAATGCCCATATAAATTGTATATTAAATTGTATATATCAATGGACAAAATAACGATGTGGAAAACAAGACAGGAATTCTATACAATGATACTGTAGACCAATTGTAGGGATGTAGCGCAGCTTGGTAGCGCGTTTGTTTTGGGTACAAAATGTCACAGGTTCAAATCCTGTCATCCCTACCTATTACTTCTTCGTTGAGCAGTAACGAGGGATTAATTAAGATCGATTCCAATTATATTAATATATAATCGTTCATTAAATTGGGGTTAAAAAAAGTGTCTTTACATTCTTGTCTTTTATGATAAGAAAGCGC